ATATCCATTTTGAATTGGAATTTTTTATTCTATTTTAATAGAATCTATTTTCATTTTATATTTATATGAATTCTGAAATTCCATTTCAATATTATCTTCAATTGTATCTTTGGCATTTTCTTATCAGTTTCAAGTTTCAGTTAATGTGAATATAAATAGTTAAATCTAAATAGTTAATATAAATATAAACTATATATAAAATATATATAAATAAAAGATAGCGGGTAGCGGGAATCGAACCCGCATCGTTAGCTTGGAAGGCTAGGGGTTATAGTCGACGTCGATTCAGTATTTTGAGCATCTCTAATTCAAAACCGAGCATGAAACTTTGGTTTCATTCGGCTCCTTTATGGAAATGAGTAAATTACGAGATCTATGATCTGAACAAAATTCTCAAAAAATTCTACCCATAACATCTACGTCAGCTTTTGGCCTGAATACAGACAAAACGAAATAGCTTTCTAGATGATCCCTCTAGAATAAGGGTGATTATAACAACAATCTTTCTAGTTACTCCGTTCTTTATTTCGATTTATTTCATATTAAATATAATATTTATTTCATCTTCTTTACTTTAATGTTATTTAATTATTAAAATTTAGTTATTAAAGAATTATGAAAGATATTTAAAATATTATTTAATATTCTATTTATTATAGAATATTATTCTATTCAATTTCTAAATTTAAGTGAATATTCTATTTAATATTCTTAAATTGGTGAAATAGAAATATTTTTAGTTATTAGACTAATTCTTTAATATTCTTAGGATCCTGAGGAAAAGTATTTTTTTCCACCGAGCTAAAACAATATGTTGATGCCTCTAGTAAACCAAAGGCATCGTTTCATAGCTATTTTGCTTCAATCTCTTTCCTACAAAATACAAAATTGAAGATTTAGTTACGGTTAGAAATTTGAAAAGAACTTTCTATCTTCAGCCATGGATCCCTTACTCATACTTATTCAATTGGAAGTTTTGATCCAATTCTAATAATTCTGTTTCGTTATTTCATAATCCAATTTTTCAATGTCTAAGCGACTTTTGGATACAAATCACGAGAATGCGTATTTTCTCCGGAATTGGTCATTGAGAGGAAAAGGATTCAATCCTTTTTAGAAATAAAGTTTTTGATCGGCATACGAACCAAGCCGAAGGATCCTTTAACTGTATAAAGGGGTATTAAAACGAATCACACTTTTACCACTAAACTATACCCGCTACAATCCGATTATTGTATACAAATATACCTTTTGTCGAACAGGGGAATTTTGATACTCAAAATAGGGTCATCACAAAATCGTTTTTCGTGGGGAGAGTCAAATTCAATTTGAATATATTTGAATATTAAGAACATTCAATAGAATATAATTCTAATATAATATAGAATAGAATAATAAATAATATAAGAACTAATAAAATAACAAGCATTTTTTTATTTCTAACTCTTTATTTAGAATTCGTTGGAACAAAAAAAGGCCCGGCTGAGTACTGACCAGGCCATGAGAATAAGAAGAGCCCTTCGAACAAAACCAAGGCAAAGAAAAGAGGACCTCTTTAGCCTTCTTTCTTTTTTATATTTTGGTTCTTTCAGGCTCTTCCTTATACCCCTTTTTTTTAATAAACGAAATTGATAATTTTTACAATTACAATATAATATAAATATTATATATAATAATTATATTAAATATATTATATAAAAAAAAATAGAATTCTAATTAGAATAAAGAAGAAGAAAGATTCCTTAGTTTATGTGTAATGTAGCATAGGAATTATCAAGTTGAATTTGGAGAGATGGCTGAGTGGACTAAAGCGGCGGATTGCTAATCCGTTGTACGGGTTATTCGTACCGAGGGTTCGAATCCCTCTCTTTCCATTTTCGCGGATGATTTTATTTTTTTTTTTTCAATTTTCGCAATCCCTTGGTTCTTATTCTTAGTTTCGTAGTTAAATGTGTGTACTAGATAAAATCACAAGAAAGTTGAAAAATAAAAACTCTTTTTAGTTTAGTCTTATTCTTCACGTCCAGGATTACGCCCTGGATCATTAGATAGGAATCCAAAGATGAAGAGAGAAACAAAAAATATCACTACTGTGTACACAAAGAGTTTGAGAGTAAGCATTACAAATCTCCAAGATTTTTTCTTTTTTTTTATAAAAAAGAGAATAGATTATCCATTTTTCTACCACATATCCAAGTTTGGCACCAAGAAATGAAATTCTTTCTAAAAAAGAATTTTCAAAATTTCATTTGAAATAATAGTTCTTCATTTAAAAAATATCTTTCCTAATTAGATATTGTAAGGACCCTAGTAGGGTTTTTTACTGGAAAGGATCAAAAAAGGGAAATGAAGTGAGTCGGGTTTTTTACAACTATCCAATACTTTTAATGAATGTTTGAATCGAGATTTCAAACTGTAAATCTTATAAGATCTTACTAAATTTTTTTTTATAATTAGAATTTTTATTGGTAAAATCATGAATTTTCTAGGATATTGATATTATTAAGGATCTCATCGAAAACTTACAGCAGCCTGCCAAACAAAAGCTAAGAGAAAAAAGAGCACAGGTATGACTGGCATAAAATCTACGATTGGATTCAAAAAAGCATAGGCTTCGGGCAATTTGCCGAAGAAAAAACTACTCGAATAAAGGGCAGAATTAAGACAGATCAAACTAAAGATCTTAAGCATAACAGACATTTTTTGTTCTTGGAGAGAATTGCCTTTTGATTGAGTTATTGATATAAGGAAAGGGGGAGTAAGTACGGTAGGCAAAAACTACTTCTTCCTCTTTTTGCTCTTTTTGTTTGAACCCCCATAATCAAAAATTCTCAAGGAGAATCGCAAAAATCATACTTTCATACAATATCTTAATTGAATTCTATGTAATGATCAATATGTAATGATCAATCAATTCAATTGAATTCAATATCTACACATATTAAACTACGCATCTCAAAAGCCTAGTAACAATAGAATCGATTCTATAGATATTTGAAATCGAGTTGACAAACAACCAATACTTACTTAAATTTTTATAAGTGTCGAGGACAAATCGAAATGGGGCGTCGCCAAGTGGTAAGGCAACGGGTTTTGGTCCCGCCATTCGGAGGTTCGAATCCTTCCGTCCCAGAGCATTTTATTTTTATTTTCTTATTTTTTATTTTCTTATTGAATTCTATGAGACTCAAATTTTGGTTTTAACTTTCATTGAATCTTTCAGTTCTGTTTCAATTTGAATGTTAGATGGAGTGTGATTCTTGTTTTGAATTTTGATCTTCGACAAATCTTTTTTTTTTTTTTTTAGTGAACAAAGGAGGAATCGAGATATGAAAGAATCTCTATTCCCCATCCCATTTTTCTATCCCATAAAAGAGGCGGCCTCGATTAGTAATAGTAATTCGTAATTCATTTGTTTTTTTTTTTGTGGGTCTCTTGGATTCTAACCAACTAACCTAAGGAGGTTGGTCCTAATTCAATTCGCTCAATAGGATGTCTTTGTCCAAATCTCATTAACAAACAAACAAGTAACCGATTTGTTTTCTTTGAATATTTTTTTGAAGTATTTCGGGTTTGGCTCTAATGAAAAATGAGAAATCTATATAGCGCTGTGGTGATTTATCAATTTTATTTACTTTAGAGCAAGATTAGATTGTCGAAAGGGTAATGACTCCGGAGTTAAACAATATGAAATGAAACAATTTCAATTTCTGAAATTCAATATTTTTCAAATAAATATTGAAATTTGAATATAGATTATTCATATTATGTTTCCGAAGGGATCTTGCTAAGACTTCTTCAGAAAAATCTTTACCCCAGCTATCTAATCTATAATACTAATTTATCTAGAATTCTTTATATATATAAATAGAATTTATATATAGAAATAGAGAAAACTTATAGATCATGATGTCTACACATCAACCGAACCAATAATAGAACCTATGACTATTCATGATTCCATAATTGAATCAAGTCCATACCGGTTCCAAATTAAAATTATAGGAATGTTATGGTAAAACTTCGTTTGAAACGATGTGGTAGAAAGCAACGTGCGACTTGAAGGCCACGATCCGTTGTGGATTGTTACATCCACCATTTGATATAGGAATGAAGATGCTCTTGGCTCGACATCATTTGTTCTGTTCCACGAGAACCCTTGTTGGGTTTTCATGGAAATAGTTCATGATGAAGCTCGAGTAGTTAGTTTTTTTGGGGGGGCAGGGATCTAGGGTTAATGCCAATCAATAAATTGGAACAACTTCGTAAACATATCTTCGATATAGAAAGAATCCAATTCGAGGAAGTTTTCAAAAAGTTATTAGACTTGATCAAACTTTTTCGATCCGAAGTGTATCATGCGGGAATCCACCGTCTGTAGGATTCTTTGGTAGAAAGAAATAAAAAAAAGGTATGTTGCTGCCATTTTGAAAGGAAAGTCTTAAGAAACACCGAAGTAATGTCTAAACCCAATGATTCAAAACAAACTATCAAAGGATCCCAGAACAAGCAAACGCCGTTTTAATTGTCTCAATCACTGGATCAGACGGAAGAATCCAAATTCATTTGATTTTAAACGAGACAAGCATAAGGGGAGTAAAGACCGCTCAAGAAATGAAATTGTCTAAAACTTTTTATTTGAGAATTATCCAATTTGAGTTATGAGAGTAGAAATGATTTATTTTTCATTTTTATGAAGGAAGAAGCAAAAAATTAAATCAAAGTCTAATTGATTTTTTGTTCTAATTTAGAAATTTCATACAGAGGCAAAACCTCGAATCCTTCATTTTTCTCGAGCCGTACGAGGAGAAAACTTCCTATACGTTTCTAGGGGGGGTGTTGCTCGTCTACATCTATCCCAATGAGCCGTCTATCGAATCGTTGCAATTGATGTTCGATCCCGAAGAGAAGGAAAAGATCTTCGGAAATTGGGTTTTTATGATCCGATAAGGAATCAAACTTATTTAAATGTTCCGGCTATTCTATATTTCCTCGAAAAAGGTGCTCAACCTACAGGAACTGTTCAGGATATTTTAAAGAGGTCGGGGGTGGAACTTCGTCCTAATCAAGCGAAATTCAATTAAGGAAAAAATTTGGGAAATACAAAAATAGAAGATCAAAGTGAGACTTATAACTACCCTTTTTGTATTTCCTGCTCTATTTGTATATCTTTTTTAGATTTCTCATTGCTTCCGTTGAATTCTGTTTTTATATTGAATTGAAAAATCCTTTATTTCAATTTCATTATGAAAGTTTTCTTTTTATTTATTTTTTCATTTCTTTTTCCAGCTACACTTTATTTGTATCTAGATTCTATATGTAGTGCCAATACAAGTCCTTTTGTTTTATTTTCATTCATTTAAATGAATATATGAATTATTCATATATTAGTTATTAGTATTTTTTTTTTTCCATTTTTCAATTGAACCAATTTCAATTGAAAATGGAATTTCTTTTGTTTTTTCTATTGGGTTTTTTCTCAACATTTCTATTGACAACAGCGTATCAAACAAATATAATTCATTTTAATTATTTAAGTAAAGATAAGTGAAGTGGATCTATTTTTTGTTTCAAAAGAATTGTCAATTAGAAAATGTGTGTGTTTTTTTTAGATTTCTTTGTTCAACAGTTTGACTGAATCGTCTTCTTTTTTTGTTTTTGTATTCGGATTGTATCTATACAGTCTCTACTAGAATTTCCCAATTCTATATTTTTTTCGGGTTGCTAACTCAACGGTAGAGTACTCGGCTTTTAAGTGCGACTAGGATCTTTTACACATTTGGATGAAGTGAGGGATTCGTCTATACCATCGGTAAAGCTTGGAAGACCGCGACTGATCCTGAGGGGAAATGGATGTTAAAAACAGCATGTCGTATCAACGGAGAGTTCTGAGAATATTTCAGTCTTACTAGATCGGTATAAGGCCGTGTTCGAATTCTTAGAACCGAACAAAATGAAAATCCTAGTTAGGTCGAATGAATAAATGGATAAGGCTAGGGCTTCAATTCAATTCCGGGGAAAGAAAAAGCAACGAGCTTTGGTTCTTAATTTGAATGATTCCCGAGCTAATTAGACGTTAAAAATCAAAATAGATTAGTGCCCGCGGCGGGAAGGGGGTTCTCGCCTCACGAGTGGATTCTTTATTTTTTTGTAATGAATCCTACTTATTCTGGAATGGAGATTAGTGTGTAAAAGAAAAAGTATGTTGATAAAGAAAGTTTTTCCGAAATCAAAAGAGCGATTCGGTTTTCAAAATAAAGGATTTCTAACCATCTGATTATCCTATTCTAAAATTCCTATAATATAGATCGATGAAATGGAATGGGGGAGTCTAAGGAGAGTGTAGCGAATCCGTTTAAAGTTTACCAGGTTCCGAGGTATTTCTTATTCGAACTCTATTTATTATTACTATATATAAATACCTTGTTTTGACTGTATCGCACTATGTATCATTTTATAACCCTCAAAATCTTCTGCCTTTGGTCCAAATCCAAATTAAAATGGAGGAAATTCAAAGATATTTACAGCCAGAGAGATCTCAACAACACAACTTCCTATATCCACTTCTCTTTCAGGAGTCTATTTATGCACTTGCTCATGATCGTGGTTTAAATAGGTCGATTTCGTTTAAAAATACCGGGTATGGTAAAAAATTCAGTTTTCAAATTGTGAAACGCTTAATTACCCGAATTTATCAACAGATCTATTTTACTACTTATTCTTCTAACAAAAGTCAAATTTTTGGGCCCAACAAGAGTTTGTATTCTAAACTGCTATCAGAGGGGTTTGCTTTTATTGTGGAAATTCCGTTTTCTTTACGATTCATATTAGAGCGCAAAAAAATATTAAAATCTCAGAATTTACGATCAATTCATTCAATATTTCCTTTTTTAGAGGACAATTTCTCACATTTAAATTATGTATTAGATATACTAATACCCTACCCCCCTCATCTGGAAATCTTGGTTCAAACTCTTCACTATTGGGTGAAAGATGCTTCTTCTTTGCATCTATTACGATTCTTTCTCCACGAGTATTGCAATTTTAATATTTTCATTACTCCAAAGAGGTCCCGTTCCCCTTTTTCAAAGATAAATCAAAGATTTTTCTTCTTCTTATATAACTCTTATGTATGTGAATACGAATCCATTTTTTTATTTCTCCGTAACCAATCTCTTCATTTACGATCAACCAGTTTTGGAGCCCTTTTTGAACGAAACATTTTCTATGGAAAAATAGAATGCTTTGTAAAAGTCTTTGCTAAGGATTTTAAGGCAAACCTATGTTTGCTCAAGGATGCAGATCTTTCCATGCATTATTTTAGGTATCGGGGAAAATCAATTCTGGCTTCAAAAGGAACGCTTCTTTTGATGTCTAAATGGAACTATTATTTTGTCAATTTTTGGCAATGTTCTTTTTGTTTGTGGTTCCATACTGAAAGAATCTATATAAGTCAACTATCCAGCCATTCCCTTGACTTTATGGGCTATTTTTCAAGTA